ACTAAAAAGAATGGTGTTTTCTTTGACGACATAAGTTCTACTTGTAATAAGAGTTAGAAGTTTCGGGTAATTACTTTTTAGTTTTTCCTCCAGATCTATTTTTTTATCCTACCTCTATTCATGATTAGTAATCACGAACCTTCTATCAACAGGATAAAAAAGTGAATTTCTCCCTCCGAGGAATTCTAATTAGGGAAAAAAAAAAAAAAAAAAATGATCTGGCCTTCTTACGTGTTAATATAGACAATAAAAAAAATATAAAAATAAAAAGAAATAAATATAAAATAGAGAATAGAAGTTATTTCTATATCTATTGATAACCCCCATTTTTTACTATGAATACCCGTTTGTTGGACGGATCGAATTAGTTAGAGTCGCAAACTCCTAATAAAATCTTTTTTTTTTCATAAAAAACTCCTTATTATCTTAGAAAGATAGAAAGAAATAAGGATGGGAAAAGAATAATAAAATTTATTAATAAAGCGAATTCTCATACATATTCGTGTAGAAAGATGAATAGGTACACTTATTTTATTTAGTTCTACATTCCTTGCACTTATTAACTACTTCTTAATAACTACTTATTATTATAAATAAAATATGAATTTCTAAATATTTATTAATAATTTATTAAATTTAATAAATTATTAATAAATAAATAATAATATAATATAATATATTTATAATCTAATACAGTTTATGATATATACTTAGGATAGATATACTTATCATATCATAAGATATCTTTCTCCTTCTAATAGATAGAAATATTAATAGATAGAAATATTAAATCGAGGCACCCATTCTATGACAGATCTCAACTTACCCTCTATTTTTGTGCCTTTAGTGGGCCTAGTATTTCCGGCAATTGCAATGGCTTCTTTATCTCTTCATGTCCAAAAAAATAAGATTGCCTAGATCCGATGGGACCAAATCTCATCAATTTATTTCAACACTGGATCATAATACGGATATTTATTTAGTGTAATATGATACGATTTGTGATTCTTTACGAACACAAATGAAAGAACTATTATGCATTTATGCGGATACATGATATCCGCATAAATGCATGTATATGCAGGTATAGCCGGTTAAATAAAAAATGGATCGGCGCGAATATTTTATTTAAATGGAAAGTCAATGTATCTAACAAATTACTTCTAAGGGTTTACATCAGAATAGTGCTAGTTAATGAAAGTTACTTCGGGATCAAGAAAGTAAAATGAATTTGGGTTATTCTCTCAATTCCAATCGAATACAACTGGATCTAGTAGAGTATGAATTGGCGATCAGAACATATATGGATAGAACTTATAATGGGGTCTCGAAAAACAAGTAATTTTTTCTGGGCCTGTATCCTTTTTTTAGGTTCACTAGGATTCTTAGTGGTTGGAACTTCCAGTTATCTTGGTAGGAATCTGATATCCGTATTTCCATCTCAGCAAATTGTTTTTTTTCCACAAGGGATCGTGATGTCTTTCTATGGGATCGCAGGTCTATTCATTAGCTCCTATTTGTGGTGCACAATTTCATGGAATGTAGGTAGTGGTTATGACAGATTCGATAGAAAAGAAGGAATAGTGTGTATTTTTCGTTGGGGATTTCCTGGAATAAATCGTCGCATCTTCCTTCGCTTACTTATGAGAGATATACAATCAATCAGAATGGAGGTTAAAGAGGGTCTTTATCCTCGTCGTATCCTTTATATGGAAATCAGAGGCCAAGGAGCCATTCCCTTGACTCGTACTGATGAGTATTTTACTCCACGAGAAATTGAACAAAAAGCTGCCGAATTCGCCTATTTCTTGCGCGTACCAATTGAAATATTTTGAAATGAACTGAAAATGGAAAAAAACTTGCGAATTTCCTTTTTAATACAACCGTCGACTCTATCTGATATTTCTATGAAGTACGAGTTCTATAAAAAGGTATTGAACCCATGGATCTATTTCCTATTTTTGTGTAATAATTTAGATCTCGGATTTAGAAGGAAAGGAATATAGAAATAGAATAAGGGTCCTTTTAGGATAAAAATGAAAAAAAAAAAAAGAAAAGCTGGGTCCCCCTCCCATATATTTCATCCATAATATTTTTGCCCTGGTGGGTCTCTCTCTCATTTAATAAATGTCTGGAACCTTGGGTTACTAATTGGTGGAATACCGGGAAATCCGAAACTTTTTTGAATGATATTCAAGAGAAAAACGTTCTAGAAAGATTCATAGAATTGGAGGAACTATTCCTCTTGGATGAAACGATAAAGGAGTACCCGGAGACGCATATACAAAAACTTCGTATAGGAATACACAAGGAAACGATACAATTGGTCAAAACACACAATGAATATCATCTCCATATCATTTTGGATTTCTCGACAAATATAATTTGTTTCGCTATTCTAAGTGGTTATTTTATTCTGGGTAATGAAGAACTTGTCATTCTTAATTCTTGGATTCAGGAATTCCTCTATAACTTAAGTGACACAATAAAAGCTTTTTTGATTCTTTTAGTTACTGATTTATGGATCGGATTTCATTCGACCCATGGTTGGGAACTAATGATTGGTTCGGTCTACAAGGATTTTGGATTGGTTCATAATGATCAAATTATATCTAGTCTTGTTTCCACTTTTCCGGTTATTCTAGATACAATTGTGAAATATTGGATCTTCTATTATTTAAATCGTGTATCTCCTTCACTTGTAGTTATTTATCATTCAATGAATGAATGAAGAACTCATTTGATCTCCTGATATCAATCAAATCAGAATCTTTCTTCGTATATAAAGAAAGCATTTTCAATCTTACTTAATTCTTTATACTTATAGCTCTTCACGGTATTCGTCCTATATTCCAGTACAATTATCCCAGTACAATGACAGACTCGTGTATAGGGAACTATACTAGCTACCTATCTAATTTATTGTAGAAATTCCGGGATCAATGATTGGACATGCAAAATAGAAATACTTTTTCTTGGGTAAAGGAACAGATGACTCAATCGATTTCTGTATCGATCATGATATATGTAATAACTTGGGCATCTATTTCAAATGCATATCCCATTTTTGCGCAGCAGGGTTATGAAAACCCACGAGAAGCAACTGGACGAATTGTATGTGCCAATTGCCATTTAGCTAATAAGCCCGTGGATATTGAAGTTCCGCAAGCCGTGCTTCCTGATACTGTATTTGAAGCAGTTGTTCGAATCCCTTATGATATGCAACTGAAACAAGTTCTTGCTAATGGTAAAAAGGGGGCTTTGAATGTGGGGGCTGTTCTTATTTTACCCGAGGGATTCGAATTAGCCCCCCCCGATCGTATTTCTCCCGAGGTGAGAGAAAAGATGGGAAATCTGTCTTTTCAGAGTTATCGTCCCAATAAAAGAAATATTCTTGTGATAGGTCCTGTTCCCGGTCAGAAATATAGTGAAATCACCTTTCCCATTCTTTCCCCCGACCCTGCTACGAGGAAAGACGTTCACTTCTTAAAATATCCCATATATGTAGGTGGGAACAGAGGAAGGGGTCAGATTTATCCTGATGGGAGCAAGAGTAACAATACAGTCTATAATGCTACATCAGCGGGTATAGTAAGCAGAATAGTACGTAAAGAAAAAGGAGGATATGAAATAACCATAGTTGATGCATCAGATGGACATCAAGTGGTTGATATTGTACCTCCAGGGCCAGAACTTCTTGTTTCAGAGGGTGAATCCATCAAGCTTGATCAACCATTAACAAGCAATCCCAATGTAGGAGGGTTTGGTCAGGGAGATGCAGAAATAGTGCTTCAAGATCCATTACGTGTCCAAGGCCTTTTGTTCTTCTTGGCATCTGTTATTTTGGCACAAGTTTTTTTGGTTCTTAAAAAGAAACAGTTTGAAAAGGTTCAATTGTATGAAATGAATTTCTAGGTCCAGAAATTCCTTAACATCAAGTTGGTAAAAAGCAACAAATTATTGTCGATCGATACTTATGTATTGTATGATCAAAAAATTCTGTAAACCTTTTTCTTTATACTGTTTTTGTTTTGTTTGTGGGATGTCTGGAATTTATTACGTGTATCCCATTCCTAGTAATAGACTATAGGCATACAAATATAAAGGAAGAGAATACAAGGGAAGGATGGGAAAAATGAAAGGAACAAATACTTTTAGGAGGGATTACTAGTCTTCCTAATCTTCTATTCGACACATGAAAAGGGTGGAAAATCCCTTTTCTTGTGTCGTCTTGTATCGAAATAATAATGATTTTTTCTCTTGTTCGTCAAAGATTACTATTTCTTGCTTTCCGGGTCTATTGGAACTCCTTTGTTTAAATTCATAAGAAGTAGTAGACAAACAAAAAGAAAGGGTTAGGGGAGGATAAATTCATTGAACAAATAGAACTTCTTTAATTATTCAATTAATTTAAACTTCTTATTTAGAAAAATAATTCAAACAAAAAAACTTTTACTGTTCCGGTTGAAAGGCAAATTAGATTTTTACAAATATGCAAATCCTTATTTATTATCTCATCAGAGTTTTTATAGAATAAGGTTCTATTAATTTAGTATAGAAAAATTTTTCAGGATGTCTCATCCGTAGAAATCCATATAATATTGGATTATCCAGAAAATCGATGGATTCCTTCTTTTTTCTTGCTTTGTATTCAATATTATGGAGGAACGACAGAGACTATGAATCAATCAATAGATTTTATTCTTCAAATTATTAAGAAACAAAGGATCTGCTTTGTCATTTCTACGAATATAATATTTTCATTATGTTTACTGGATAACTTTTCCATTTGTATGTTATGGAGTAGATCAAAGTTTCGCTATATGGAGTAAGAACTCAGCGGGACCCTCCTTTGTCTGATTAGAGCAGTAAGGTCCCGCTGAGTTCTTACTTTTTCATGTCTAAAATCCGGTTCATCCGATTACTACAGAGATGAACCCAACCCGGAATATGAACCGTAAAAGAAAATACCTATTAAACCGATCACAATAATACCGGTT